AAATCAGTTTGATCTTTTCTTCCCACCTTCAGAAGAATAAAGCATATATAGGATTTTCTGAGAGGTAACTATCTCACTTTCATATAGGAGATTTAATTTATATAGAATCTTTGAAAAAGAATTTTTCCAATAAGAAAAAGAACTTACTATCTTTGGGATCTAATACTACACCGCTGCTTAATATTTGAGTGGATCAACTCTATTACATAAGTGGATTCCTAACTTATGTCCTATATCATAGCATAAGTAAGCAGTTCTTAACTGTATCAACACAATAGCTCGCTTATTGATCTTTACGGTGCTTCCTTTATCAATTTGATTTTTTATCCATAGAATAAAAAGTAAAGGCTATATCTTTTTTTCTTCCTATTTTAGTTCTCGTGAAGTCTCTTTACTTGCTACAGCTGATAAAAATCGTTGCTTTTAACGATTTCTATGTAGAAACCTTATTTTCTCTAGTACCTACTAGCTAATTGCATTTTTCTTTCTATAGTAGAGATAGTCGCACGTAATGACAGATCACAGCCATATTATTAAAAGCTTGTGGTAAAAAAGGATTTCGTTCTAGTGCCCGAAAATAATATTCCAAAGCTTTTGTATGTTCTCCATTGCTTGTGTGTATAAGGCCTATGTTATAGAGTATATAACTTCGATCATAAGGATCCATTTCTGGTCGCGTAGCTTCATAATAATTCTGTAAAGCTTCTGCATAATTTCCTTCGGATTGAGCCAACATTCGTTACGGTCGTTCATTATATTGATATTGAAAAAGTCTCCGTTCCAGAACCGTACATGAGATTTTCATTTCATACGGCTCCTACCTTCTGTGCATAATACTGAGGAAAATAATCTAAAATCCAAATATTCTCATTTTATTATGAACTGAAAGAAGCTAGTATTTTTGCAAGAAATCTCTAGCTAACCTTCTCATCAGAGGTTTTCTCTTAAGACCGATTCATCATATTAGTATTACATATTAGTACTATATGAAAAAGGCAACTCCAATAATTTCTTTGTTCTTAACGCTTCCTGTTTCTGAGAATTAGTCACTTCAACGATCTTTGATGGTTATATGGGTATCCAAAGTACAAACGAAATGGATATTTGTTGTCCCCATCATTTTTTAGCCCTGATACCTATAAGGAAAAGGGTTTTTTGAACAAAGTTTTTGTTTTGTTGATTTCTAAGTGTAGTGCTTTTTCCCTATAATTTCTATGGTATTAGTAGAGTAGGATTGACCCGCAATACGGAACCTATAGGTGTAATCTTTCGCTTAATGTTCAAATTGACAATTGAAGCATCTGAGATTGCATCAATCGAGGATACACGACAGAAGGGATTGATTGCTCTACACTCACTCAAACTTCACCTTCACCAAGCGTAGGTTTTTTTCATGATTAGGTTCTTTTTATCCCGCAAAACGTCTTTCTCGTAAGACTAAACTAAAGACTAAAAAAAACACAAAAAAACAAGAAAAAAAGAATCAAATCGCACCATCTCTGTAATAGGTAAATGCCTTTTTTTCTCCTGAAGTTGTTGGAATTATTCCCAACAAGATATTGGCTACAATTGAAAAGGTCTTATCAATAAAATTTGCATTTATACGAGATCTAGGCATAATTAGCAATCCATTCTATAATTCTTTTCATTATCCCTTGGGAAAATGATCCTAAGAACAAAGGAAATATCAAGTACAAAATAACATAAAAAAATTGGAAAAGTATTATTTAAAACTGAAAATGAAAAGGAATTATTTATTCCTATGGAACCCGCAGTGAATTGTGCTTTTACTTACTATTAACTTTAGTAATATGAAAATTCCCTATTCACTCAGTTTTTTATGAATATTAAAATATTTTAACATTCATGTTTCTATATATATTTAGAATTATATATTTTTTAATAATAAAATTATGTAAATGTAATATAGGAGAGATGGCCGAGTGGTTGAAGGCGTAGCATTGGAACTGCTATGTAGGCTTTTGTTTACCGAGGGTTCGAATCCCTCTCTTTCCGTTTCTTTGAACTTTTCCATTTCTTTGAACTTGGTGACTGGGATAGTGCCATCAATTCTTATTTGATGGCACTATCCCCAACAATAAAAAAACTTTTTTTTCTTTCCCTATTGATAAAATCATTGAACAAAATGATTAAGAATTAGTAAAATCAAATTTTTTTGACTGAGAAAGATTAACCTTGTCTTTTTTTATGTTTTAGATTGGGACAAATCACTGTAAGTTGTCTGCGCCTACGAACTAATCGACATCTTTGACAAATTTTACGAACTGATGCTCCAATTTTCATACTTCTTATTATCTTTTTTCTTTGTTAAATTCATTCATTGGGAGAAAATAAGACTCATCGATTCATCGGAATGAAAAACTTCCAATTGGGTTCCGAAATAGAGATCGAGTTGAAAACCTAATCTGCCAAATCCTGGTTAGGGTTTGTTTCTTTGCTATCCCCTTGATCCGTTGATTGAAGGGGATCACTGCTTATTGGATTTTCAGTCCTCGTATCCAACGATGATTCCGGAGAGAGGGTATCCTTCTTTGCTTGATGATCATCTGGAATTTGTTCTACCTCAGTCTCCGAATTCGGCTTTGATACTCGGGGAATACGATACACAATCCTTCCCTTTTTTGAATAAGAATCGCTGATTTCGATCTTTACTCTATCCCCCAGCATCACGCGTATACGATTACGACGAATATTACCAGAGAGATAACCCAGAACGATTTCATTATTATGATCTAAGCGTACGTTCAACATGATATCTTTTATTGGTTGCACGACCGTTCCCTCATAAATAAGCCGTTGTCTATTACCTTTATCTTTCCTGTTTCCTTCTTTACCATTACTACGTTTCTTTTTCATTTTCAAATACCTCCTTTAATTAGGATTAATATAGGTTAGGAATAAAATTACTAAATCACATGAAAATTACTAAATCACATAAAATTGAAATACTTCATTATTTACCAAATTCCTTGTTATATTACTAATAGGTTTTTCCACCTTATTTATATAAGGATTACCATATATAACACAAAATTTCTCCTCCAATTCTTTCTAGTCGAGCTTCTCGATCTGTCATTATACCTCGAGAAGTAGATAGAATTACAATCCCTATTCCGCCTAAAATCTTAGGAATTCGTTGATATTTCGAATAAATTCGTAAACTGGGTCGACTTATACGCTTTAAAATAGTTCTAGTTCTATATATTCTTTTTCGAGCCCTTCTATATCGTAGAGTTAAAACCAAGAAATTTTTCTTATTTTCTTGATGTTTCCGAACATTCTCAATAAAACCTTCTCTTAAAAGTATCTTAACAATATTTTCAGTAATATTTGTAGATGGTATTCGAACAGTTTCTTTTTTAGCCATGTCAGCATTTCTTATAGAAGTTATAAGATCGGAGATAGTGTCTTTACTCATGACGAACTAGAATTATGGATTACCACTAATTTTGATGTAATCAACATGTTTCTATTTTTCTTTTTTTTTTTTAATTATTCGAAGAAAATATATACCCAAAGAAAATATATACCTGAGAAACAATCCACAAAATTTATCTATTTGAGATACCCAATATATAAGTAATATAAATAAGAGTCTCGTTTACTAGTGTTTATAATACATCAGGAGCTAATGAAAGGATTTTTGTAAAACGAAATTTTCTCAGTTCTTCAGTGATTGCACCAAAAACTCGAGATCCTTTTGGATTTCCTTTTTGATCAATGACAACTGCTGCATTGTCATCGTATTTTATTATCATACCGTCTTCACGTTTGAGTTCCTTAGATGTACGTACAATTACAGCTCTAATTACTTCTGATCTTTCTAGAGACATATTGGGAACTGCTTCTTTGATTACAGCAACAATAACATTACCGATATGAGCATATCGTTGATTACTAGCTCCTATGATTCGAATACACATTAATTTTCGAGCGCCGCTGTTATCTGCTACATTCAACATGGTCTGAGGTTGAATCATATCATTTTTATTTCAATTTTTTATTTCAGTATAAAAAGATAAAAAAAAAAAAAAAAGAAAGAAATATTTTCTGTCCAGAAAAAAATAAAACTACAGTTGCTTTTTAATTTTTAATATCCCTTTTTTGTTTTGTTTTACATTACCTATTCTGAAATAATAAATTTAGTTTGTATGGGCATTTTGTGAGCAGCTATCTCAATAGCTCTTCTAGCTATACTTTCTGATACTCCACTCATTTCATAAAGTATTCGACCTGGTTTAACAACGGAGATCCAATATTTTGGATCTCCCTTACCCGAACCCATACGTGTTTCCGCAGTTCTCATTGTAACTGGTTTGTCGGGAAATATACGTACCCATATTTTTGCACCACGACGCACATATCGTGTTATTGCCCTTCGCCCTGCTTCTATTTGTCTAGCTGTAATCCAAGCGGGTTCAAGTGCCTGAAGAGCATATCTGCCAAAAGAAATAGAATTGGCTCGACGAGATACTCCCTTCATTCTTCCTCTATGTTGTTTACGAAATCGAGTTCTTTTGGGGTTATAGTCGATGATTTTTTCTTAAATCTCATCTCTATTGCAGAACAGGACATGAGAGTTTCTTCTCATCCAGCTCCTCGCGAATAAACATAAAGATAAAAAGGTTCAAATTTAATTATTAATATTAAATAAAATTTGTTTCAATAAGATAGGAAGGTTTATATAGAAAGAAATATACAATAAATGCGTTCATTTATGTATATTTATACAATTTATAGAGAATATCATGCTTTTTTGTTTTATAATGAATCTTTTCTTTCCTTATTTTGATTTCTATTGAATTATGTCAAAATATTTTTTATTCCGTAAATAAAATAAATAGGTATTTCGCGGGCGAATATTTACTCTTTAATTTTTTTCTTTCATTCGTAGACTCAATTCATGACTTTCAGAATAATTGAAAAATTGGAAAAATTTCAATTTTTCTTAGTTAGTTTGTTCCGCCATCCCGCCTAGTGAATTATTAGAATTTGTTTTTAATAGAATTCTATATAGTCACAGGTTCTGTCGTTCCCATAGCTTCTCTATTCATGATTAGGCCCAAACTCTGCAATGGAGTTTTTAACAATATTTGTTGTCGAGTCAATTTCCTTAGTTTTTTTAACTCGAGACTCTATTTTTATTTTTCTTTATTTTTTATTTAAGTATTTTAATATTAAATAAAAAGATAGAATATAATTTTGATATTAGATTCTTAATAAAATTTTGATTATTGATGCTTTGTTACACCGCTTTTTCTTTTATCATAGACCATACATTTTGGAATCATATAACATTGATATCTTGTTCTTTCTTTCTATCACCCTTCCTTTTATCCATATCCCTTTATTTTTACTTACTTTACACTCCATAATCGGTTTTTTGTTTCTATTATATTAGAAACAGAATATATTTCAGTTGCTACAAATATATGATTTATTGACTTATTCATATAGTGACTGTTTTGGGGGATCTTGATATTGCGAAGCAATAAGTTGGTTTTTAGTTTTTTTTTATTTTTAAATTAAATCAGTTTTTAGTAAGGATTAGTTAATTTTTTGAATCCTAACTGTAAGATTTTACAGAAAAAACTAACGAATCACACACTAAGCATAGCAATTATACTAAATCAAAAAATCAATCAAATTTTTATTTAACCCTAACTAATTCGAATTGCTCTTTTTTCTTTAACAGAAAAAAATCAATCAAAAAATTCGTTTTTTCTTATGTCATTAAATATCAAAAAATAGAAAGACAAAGTCAGTTATTTCTACTTTCTAAATATCCAAATTTTTAGACCTAATATTCCATAGATAGTTTGAATTGTATGGGAACAATAATCTATTTTAGCACAAATTCTTTGTAGAGGAAGTTTACCCTTTCTTTTTCCTTCTTTGCGTGCGATATCTTTTCCGTCGATACGGCCTGCGAGTTTTAGTTTTATTCCTTTTATATCTGTTTGTCTAGCTAAATCAATAGCTTGTTTCATTGTTTTTCTAAATGGAACTCTATTTTTTAATTGTAAAGCTATAAATTCTGCAAGAAGGTTAGGTTGGCTATAAAGTCTTTGAGCTTTTTTGAGTTCAATACGAATTTTTCTGGGGTTTATAGAATAGAATTCTTGTTTTTTTATATTCTTCTGGAAATTTTTCTTTATTTTTCCTTTTAATAAGAATTTTGGTACGAATCCGCTATAGATTATGATTCGTATAAATGTTTTTTGTGTTTTAGTTCCTTGTTTTTGAATTTCTATACGCACAATTCCTTCAAAACCTAAGGGAGGTATTCTACTATTTTTATTTTTTTGTTTTGTATTCTTTTGTTTTGTTTGTTGTAAATATTTCTTTACAACAATTTGTATATATTTCTTGATTCTATATTCTACATAATTCTTGAAAAAATTTCGTATTTTTTGATCTTCTTGTATACCCATAGAATATTTGTTTGGTTCTTCGAACCAAATAGAATGATGACTTTGGGTTGTATTAAGTCTGAAACAAAGTGGATTTGTTTTTTGTCCCATAATTTTTTATTTTATTTTTTTCCATCCATATCTTTTTAATTTAATAAGAATCTAAATCTTAGATTGATCTATTGATTTTTCCTCTAATACGATTGTTATATGACACATGGTTCTTTTTATTGGATAACTATGTCCTTGAGCACGGGGTCTTGCCTTTTTTATAATAGTACTCCTATTTACTTCGGCTTTACTAATGAATAAATCAGCTTCGTTCAAACCCATATTATGATTAGCATTTTTTGCTGCAGAATAAACTAATTTATAAATGGGATAAGATGCTTTATAAGGCATGAAATGTAATATCATAAGTGTTTCTTCATAAGAACGTCCGCGAATTTGATCAATTACTCTTCGTGCTTTGGAAACAGACATACCTATATGTTGAGCTAAAACTTTGATTTCTTTACCTGAACTTGAATTTGAGTTCCTTTTCATAAGATTATGCCCTAGTTTTTTTAAATTTTTCATAAGATTCTTTCTCCTTAACCTTTGTTTTTGTTTGATTTTTTGATTGCTATTTTTTTCTTCTTCATTACAGATTTATACACATTTATTTATTTATACAGATTTATATTTATTTATACAGATTTATTAAATTAAAGTCGTGTGCAATGAAAAATGCAAGCACGATTTGGGGAGGGGTTTTTTTCCTATTCTAACAAACGAAAAATGATCTACTCCATCCGACTAGTTCCGGGTTCGAGTCCCGGGCAACCCATATCAAAATCAAAAATTGAAAAGAAAGATTTGTTTTTTGATTCTCACTTATTTTATTTCAGTTAAACTTTTTTTGTGGATTTCATTCACGGATCAACCATTTTATTATAGTGAATTGAATTCAATTGGTTGAAATTCTGATAGAAACTTTTCAATCACTTGACATTCGTGGATAAACCGTGCTATATTGTTGTACAACAAGCCTTTTATCAGTTAACTCATCTCTAGTTCTAGTATG